CCGACTTGATTCAAGTCATAATCTATATGGGATTCCCAAAGTTATTAATAGAACCTCGAAAAATAGAAGAATTACAGATAAATGCCCAAAAAGAACTTAATGCTGTGAACCGCAAACTAAACATAGCTATTTCACGAATTTCAAACCCTTACGGACACCCTACTATTCTTGCAGAATTTATAGCAGGACAATTAAAAAATAGAGTTTCGTTTCGCAAAGCAATGAAAAAAGCTATTGAATTAACTGAACAGGCAGGTACAAAAGGAATTCAAATACAAATTGCAGGGCGTATCGACGGAAAAGAAATTGCACGTGTTGAGTGGATCAGGGAAGGTAGAGTGCCTCTACAAACCATTCGAGCTAAAATTGATTACTGTTCCTATACAGTTCGAACTATATATGGGGCATTGGGTGTCAAAATTTGGATATTTGTAGACGAGTAAAAGGCCGGTATTTATTTGATATCAATCAAGTATATATAAGAAAAAATTTTTCTTTCATTCTTTTTTTTGTATGTTATGTTAAATCAAAACAAAAAACAAGAATTCTATAAGGTTGAATAAAAATTCAATTAATCATTTGAGTCGATATAATTGCTATGCTTAGTGTGCGACTCGTTGGTTTTTTTAGGATTATAGTAAAAAATAAAGACCAGCCCGTAGTCATAGTATGAACTAATAACCAACTCATCCTTTCGCATTATCTGGATATAAGGAATCAGTCGCGATATGATATATTAGTCATATCATTGTAGCAACTGAAAAAAAAAAGAAAAACCTATTTGATTATGAGTTGTAAAACAATAAAAGTAAAGTATGTGGATAAATGGAAAGGTGAGAGAAAGAGATAAAAAAATTAATGATATAGAATTCCAATATGTAAGGTCAATAATTCATTTCATAAAGGGAAATGTAATAAAGCATTAATACTGATTGAGCTCTAATTAAAGAAAATTGTTCTATGTAAGAATAAAAAAAATAAAAAAAATCAAGAGCCCTGAGTCAATAAAGACTGAGAGAGTTGACTCAAGAACAAATTTAATTAAGGGCTCCATTGTAGAATTTAGACCTAACCATTAATCGCGAAGAGATGGGAACGACAGAACCCGTGATTGCATAAGATTCTATTACAAATGAATCCTAATTATTCATTGGGTAGGATGGCGGAACAAACTAAAAACCAATTCATTTAAGGCATGTCATGAACTAATCCTATAAACTGAATATTAAATAGAGTAAACATTCGCCCGCGAAAATTTATAGGATTTCTAAATTGTAGACAATCTAATAAAAGGCCAAACAAAATAAAGATTTGTTAAAACCTGATAATAAACCGAATTTTATAGAATTCTAGATTGAATGCATTTTTTTTATCTCAAAAAAGGAAGATATGAATTTCTAATAGATTATGCTCGTATGATTTAATATATTGTTTCCATATATTATTCATTAAATATAAATAGATGTATATTTTTTTATAACCGTTTCATTCGCGAGGAGCTGGATGAGATGAAACTATCATGTCCAGTTCTGTAGTAGAGATGGAAGTAATAAACAACCATCAACTATAACCCCAAAAGAACCCGATTTCGTAAACACCATAGAGGCAGAATGAAAGGAATATCTTTTCGAGGTAATCATATTTGCTTTGGTCGATATGCCCTTCAAGCGCTTGAACCAGCTTGGATCACATCTAGACAAATAGAAGCAGGACGACGAGGAATGACCCGAAACGCACGCCGCGGCGGAAAAATATGGGTACGTGTATTTCCAGACAAACCAGTTACCGTCAGACCTACAGAAACACGTATGGGTTCAGGAAAAGGATCTCCCGAATATTGGGTAGCTGTCATTAAACCGGGTAGAATACTTTATGAAATGAGCGGAGTACCAGAAAATATAGCCAGAAAAGCTATTTCAATAGCGGCATCAAAAATGCCTATACGAACTCAATTCATTATTTCAGGATAGGAGTGTAGAACCAAAAGAAATAGGATGAAAAAAACAATTGTAGGGTTCTTTTTTTCTTTTGAAAAAACAATATTTCTTTTTTTTACGTCGCCTTTGCATTGAAACAAGAGATAAAAATGATATGATTCAACCTCAAACCCATTTGAATGTAGCGGATAACAGCGGAGCCCGAAAATTGATGTGTATTCGAATTCTAGGAGCTAGTAATCGACGATATGCTCAACTTGGTGACGTTGTTGTTGCTGTAATCAAGGAAGCAATACCAAATACACCACTCGAAAGATCAGAAGTGATCAGAGCCGTAATTGTACGTACTTGTAAAGAACTCAAACGTAAAAATGGTATGATAATACGATATGATGACAATGCTGCGGTTGTTATTGATCAAGAAGGAAATCCAAAAGGAACTCGAATTTTTGGGGCAATTGCCCGGGAATTAAGACAGTTAAATTTCACTAAAATAGTTTCATTGGCGCCTGAAGTATTATAAGATTAGGCCATAATAGAGTTTCTAGTATTTGAATGAAATTGATTAAGTAGTAGATTTAAGTTAATTTAGTAGATTGTTTGTGTCTCACGTATATGCCTTTAATAATTCATAAATGTTTAAAAATTCAGAAAAAATGAAAAAAGAGCATGTTGATTATATCAAAATTCGGGAACAACTAAAATCTTAGTTTATTATGAGTAAAGACACTATTGGTAACCTACTAACCTATATACGAAATGCTGACATGAATAAAAAAAGAACAGTTCGAATACCATATACTAACATCGGTGAAAACATTGGTAAAATCCTTTTACGAGAAGGTTTTCTTGAAAACATGAGGAAACATCAGGAAAGCAACAAATGTTTTTTAGTTTTAACCCTACGACATAGAAGAAATAGGACGAGACCAAATAGAATTGTTTTAAATTTAAAACGGATCAGTCGACCCGGTCTACGAATCTATTCTAACTATCAAGGAATCCCGAGAATTTTAGGCGGGATGGGGATTGTAATTCTTTCTACGTCTCGAGGTATAATGACAGACAGAGAGGCTCGACTAGAAAGAGTCGGTGGCGAAATTTTGTGCTATATATGGTAATCTTTATGATATCCCAATTAGATATGGAGCTCTCAGATTTGTGACACAAGAGAAGAAGTGGGATTACGCCTACCACATTAGTTGAGACCCCACCCCAAACGAAAGAACAAAAACGGGTTCATTACAGTTTAATTTCGGCTCGTGGAGATACAATATACCTTTCCAACGGCATGCTCTTGATTTGGTTAGATAATGAAAATAGGATTCTTGATTATGTTTCAAAATGCATTCGACATAATTAATTTTTACATAAATTATACAGAACTATCAGTAAATACAGTCAAAATTGAGGAAAGTCATTATGACTCAACCAGAGGGCGTATAATTTATTGACTCTGAAACAACGATTAGAATGATTAGTGAAGTGATAGTGATTAGGAGGTTTTTCTCAATTTAAACATTTATTTCGTGTAGATACAATACAATTCGAAATTCAAAATTTCAAGAAATTTATTTTCTTCCAATAAAAAGATTCAGAATTAAGTTAAGGAACGACCAATATGAAAATAAGAGCCTCCGTCCGCAAAATTTGTGAAAAATGTCGGCTGATCCGTAGGCGAGGGCGAATTATAGTAATTTGTTCGAACCCTAGACATAAACAAAGACAAGGATAATTTTTAGAAAAAAGAGGGGTACTCCATAAATCTAAAGTACCCAACGTCCAAATAAATACAAAAAAGGATCCGTTTTGACATGAAATGGATATATCCATACCATATCTCTGACTTAAATTTATGAGATGATAAAATATGGCAAAACCTATACCAAGAACTCGTTCCCGTAAGAATAGACATATGGGGTCGCGTAAAAATGCGCGTAGAATACCAAAGGGAGTTATTCATGTTCAAGCAAGCTTCAACAATACTATTGTAACTGTTACAGATGTACGCGGGCGGGTAATTTCTTGGTCCTCCGCCGGTACTTGTGGATTCAAGGGTACAAGAAGAGGGACACCCTTTGCCGCTCAAACCGCAGCAGGAAATGTTATTCGGACAGTAGTGGATCAAGGTATGCAACGAGCAGAAGTCATGATAAAAGGCCCGGGTCTCGGAAGAGATGCGGCATTAAGGGCTATTCGACGAAGTGGTATACTATTAAGTTTCATACGAGATGTAACCCCTATGCCACATAACGGCTGCAGGCCCCCTAAAAAAAGACGTGTATAAAAATAAACATTGGGGGTATTTCAAGAGAAATAAACAATTCAATGATTTTATCAAATAATATTACTATGTTTCAAGAGAAAGTAATAGTTTCTACTCGGCCACTACAGTGGAAGTGTGTTGAATCAAGAGCCGACAGTAAGCGTCTTTATTATGGACGCTTTAGTCTGGCTCCACTTATGAGAGGACAAGCAGATACAATAGGCATTGCGATGCGAAGAGCTTTGCTTGGAGAAATAGAAGGTACTTGTATTACATGCGCAAAATCCGAGAAAATACCACATGAATATTCTACCATAGCGGGCGTTCAAGAATCCGTACATGAAATTTTAATGAATTTGAAAGAAATAGTATTGCGAAGTAATCTGTATGGAACCTGTGATGCGTCTATTTGTATCAAGGGTCCTGGATATGTAACTGCTCACGATATCATCTTACCACCTTCCGTGGAAATCGTTGATAAGACACAACATATAGCTAACTTAACAGAACCAATTAATTTCTGTATTGAATTACAAATCGAGCGAAATCGCGGATATCGGATAAAAACACCAAATAATTTTAAAAATGTAAGTTATCCAATAGATGCTATATTCATGCCTGTTCGAAATGCAAATTATAGTATTCATTCTTATGTGAATGGAAATGAAAAACAAGAACTACTTTTTCTCGAAATCTGGACAAATGGAAGTTTAACTCCTAAAGAAGCACTTCATGAAGCCGCCCGAAATTTGATTAATTTATTTATTCCCTTTTTAAATGCAGAAGAAGAAACCTTA